GAGCGGGTATATTTGAAATTTCATTAATTTACACACTTAAAATTGAAAAATCTCAAATATATACCTAAAAATTGTATTTTAGATATATAATTTACACACTTAAAATATTATTAAACATATGTGTTTATACATACATAAGATTGTGTCAGTAGTAATATGTGCATCTTAATATCTAACTAAATTTTATGAATGATTATTAAACATAACTGCTGCAATTAAAGTTTAAGAAATTTGTTTTCTAGGAGACCGAGGGTGGGGAAAATAAAAGCGAAGATAAAGAAGTAGAATACTGAGGCGATTTGGCCGATGGTAATGAATGGGTCTTCTACTGGTTGTCCTCCGATTCATGTAAGGATACCTGTGTTAGCAATTAGGGTTCAGAAGAAAATTTTGGTGATTGGGCGGAATATTAGTGGGCGTAATTTTGAAGTGTGGGTTATGGGTATGACGAATAAGATCAGAATCGAGAAAAGGAGGGCAAGAACTCCTCCTAGTTTATTAGGGATTGATCGAAGGATAGCGTATGCGAATAAGAAGTATCATTCTGGCTTAATGTGCGGGGGGGTTACTAATGGGTTTGCTGGTGTAAAATTATCTGGGTCTCCTAAGAGGTTGGGAGAGAAGGTGGATAAAATGGATAAAGCTGTCAATATTAAAATAAACCCTAAGAAGTCTTTGTAAGAAAAGTAAGGGTGGAATGTAATTTTGTCAAAATTAGAGTTAAGTCCGGTAGGATTAGATGATCCTGTTTGATGAAGGAACAAGAGATGGATCATGCTTATTGCTGCAATGGCAAATGGAAGAATAAAGTGAAATGTAAAAAATCGGGTTAGGGTGGGGTTATCCACTGAAAATCCCCCTCAAATTCATTCAACAAGGTTTGAGCCGATGTAAGGAGCTGCTGAAAGAAGGTTAGTAATAACTGTAGCGCCTCAAAAAGATATTTGTCCTCATGGAAGAACATAGCCAACAAAAGCAGTGGCTATGGTTAAGAATAAAAGGATTACTCCGATGTTTCATGTTTCTTTGTAGAGATATGAGCCGTAGTAAAGTCCTCGGCCAATGTGAAAGTAAATACAAATAAAAAAGAAAGAGGCGCCGTTGGCGTGGATGTTACGAAGTAGTCAGCCGTTGTTAACATCGCGACAGATGTGAGCGATGGAAGAGAATGCGAGGGAAGTGTCAGCTGTGTAGTGTATGGCTAAAAATAGGCCTGTGGCGATTTGGGCAATGAGGCAGATTCCTAGTAGTGAGCCGAAATTTCATCAATAAGAAATATTGGTTGGTGATGGGAGGTCGATGAAGGAACTGTTAACAATTTTGAAAAGGGGGTGGGATTTTCGTATAGGGGCCATAAGTTCTTGTAGTTGAATAACAGCGATAGTTTTTCAAGCTATAGGTTCAGGTTGAATTCCTGACAGGAATAAATGATTGTAGAGTTTTGTTTACTAGTAGGACTTTTAGCGGTAGCTTCTAATCCTTCCCCATATTATGCTGCGTTAGGTTTGGTTGGTGGAGCTGGGGCTGGGTGTTTTTTGTTGGTTAAAAATGGGGTAGGGTTTTTATCTTTAGTGTTGTTTCTTGTGTATTTGGGGGGAATAATGGTGGTGTTTGGTTATTGCGCTGCATTAGTGGCGGAACCTTACCCTGAGGCATGGGGAAGTCGTGTAGTGGTGATATATTTAGCTTTATATAATGTTCTTTTGTTAATTCTGTTGGGGGTGGGGAAGGAATATTTAGAGGTTAAATTTTTATGCGCTGAAGTTAGTTGAGAGGGGAGTATAAGTGAATGGTGGGGAGTAGGAAATTTGTTATGTCAGGGTGGGGGGATTATGTTTTTTGCAGGGTGGGCGTTGTTGCTAACCCTTTTTGTAGTGTTGGAGGTGGTTCGGGGTCATAAGGGTGGAGTCTTACGAGCTGTGAGGTAAAAATTATAAATGAAAGGGTTAAAAATAGGATTGACAGATAGGTTTTGATTAGTCCGGTTTGTGAGGCGTGGATAGTTTTAATAGGTTGCAGTTGAGTTTTTTTAATGTGGTTTGGGCCCAGTTTTTCTAATATAATTGTTTCCATTAAGTGATTAATAATTTGGCCGGCTGAGTTAAGGGTAATGTCTGAAGAGGTGCGATGAATAATTTGGTTAAAAAATAGGGGGTCTAATTTTTTAGAGCCGAGGTTTGTAGGAGAGTTAGTTCAGAAGATTTTTGTCAGGTCATAAGCAGTGATAAAAGCTAGGAGAGTGATAATTAAAGCAGTTAGTTTTGTATAATCTGGCATAGTATGAGTTAATGGGTGGTTGGGGATTATAGTTTGGTACAATAAAAAGCCTGCTAATAAGCTTCCGATGGTTAATCGTACCAAAGAGTTTAAAACATATGGGTTGTTTTCATCGTAGGTAAGTTTGGGGTTGGTACGGGGGTGTGTTATGGAAGCAAAATAGATTAAACGTATGCTGTAAATAGCGGTGAAGGCTGTAGCAATCAAGGTTAATAGAAGTGCTGTGGAGTTAACATAAGAGGTCCCAGCGGCTTCAATAATAGCGTCTTTAGAGTAAAACCCTGCAAGGAAGGGGGTTCCTATTAAAGCGAGGCTGCCAATTGAGATGCAGGTTGTAGCTATTGGAAGGGCATATTGAAGTCCGCCTATTTTTCGGATGTCTTGCTCATCATTTAAAGAATGAATAATAAGGCCTGAGCATAAAAATAGTATTGCCTTAAAAAATGCGTGGGTGCAAATGTGGAAAAAAGCGAGGTGAGGAAGATTAAGGCCAATGGCGACTATTATTAGGCCTAGTTGGCTGGAAGTGGAGTAGGCAATAATTTTTTTGATATCATTTTGAGTGAGGGCGCATGTGGCGGCAAAGAATGTAGAAATGGCTCCAAGGCAAAGACAAAGAGTGAGAGCTAAAGAATTTGAGGATAATAGAGGATGAATTCGGATGAGTAAGAAAATGCCAGCTACAACTATAGTGCTAGAGTGAAGAAGGGCAGAAACAGGGGTTGGACCTTCTATTGCTGAGGCGAGTCATGGGTGGAGCCCAAATTGAGCGGATTTACTAGCTGCAGCTACAATAAAACTAATAAGGAGGGGTGTAGAGGGGTTTATCGAAAGGATATAAGAAAGTTGGATTGATTGGGTGTTTTTTATTAATCAGCAGAACGCTAGTAAGAAGCCAATATCCCCGACTCGATTGTAGAGAACGGCTTGTAGTGCTGCGGTTGCAGCGTTACTTCGGGCGTGATATCATCCGATTAGAAGAAAGGATATAATTCCTACTCCCTCCCACCCAATGAAAAGGAGAAGAAGGTCACCAGCGCAAACAAGGGTAATTATGGCTAATAAAAAGATTAAAAGGTATTTAAAAAATATGTTGATGTTGGGGTCTGCACTTATATACCAGATAGAAAATTCTAAAATACTTCATGTTACTGCAAGAGCGATGGGGATGAAGAAAGCGGTGTATTTATCAAATTGAATTGTTAAAGAAAGATTAGTGAGGCCTAAGTCAAATCACTTTAAGTGGGAAAAGGTGTTTATTTGTCCTTGAAAAGTAAATGAAAGTAGGGGGATTAGAGAAATAAAGAATGCTGTTTTTACAGCATTTTTGGTGTTTAAGTGGAAATTAAATTTTGTGTTAATTAGTGGGTAGGTAAGGGTAAAAATTAAAATAATTGTTGAAGAAAAGGTTAAAGTATTTATCACAGGCATGTTGTGTCAGAAAAAGTATAAGCATGAGTCAGCCATGGAATTGAACCATGGTTATGAAGAATTAGCAGTTCTTATTACGCCAGACAGGCTCGGTGAGTAAAAGGATTTAAACCTTTATTGCTAGAATCACAATCTAGAATTTTTGTTAAATTATACTCACATAGGAAAAGTAGTTCGGGCTTCATAATTAGTAAAAAGCTGGGGAAGATGTGTAGAAGAAATAAAAGATGTTCCCGGGTTTGATAGGGAAATAGTGTTTTGATGTGTTTTGGGAGGGGGCCTCGTTGGATAGATCAAAGTGTGTAAAGGGTGTAAGCAGTTGTAAAAATTAAGTTAAGGGCTACGAATATAAAAGCGGTGAAAGATCAATTGTATAAAGGGATTATGATTAAAATTTCTGCTATAAAGTTGATTGTCGGGGGGAAGGCTAAGTTTAATAAAATAATTATCAATCATCATGCGCCAGCAAGGGGGAAAATTAATATAGAGCCTCGAAGTAAGATTATTGTTCGGCTGTTTGTACGTTCATAAGAGGTGTTAGCAAGGCAGAAAAGGGCGGAGGAGGTGAGACCGTGGGCGATTATTATGACTATGATGCCTGAGTAACTGGATGGGGTGGAGATTAAGGCGGCGGCGATGATTAGGTTTATGTGACTAACAGATGATATAGCAATTAAGGATTTTAAGTCTGTTTGTCGTAAACAAAGGAGGGCTGTGGTCAAAATTCCAAGAATTGCGATTAATATAACAAATAGTGTTGAGTTAAGAGTGTTTTCTTGGAGAAGTGTGGCTGTGCGTAAAATACCGTAGCCTCCTAATTTTAGTAAAGTTCCGGCCAGGATTATGGAGCCTGCAATTGGTGCTTCTACGTGGGCTTTTGGTAATCAGAGATGGAGGCAGAATATGGGGAGTTTAACTAAGAATGCTAAATTAAATACTAGCCAGAATAGGCCCTGGTAGTTAGTGGTACATTTTGTAATAAAGAGGGTATGAGTTAAGGTTGGAAACAGAGAGCCGTGTGAAGAATAGAACTCAATAAATCAGAGTGTGAGGGGCATTGCTCCAATTATCGTATAAAATGCTAAATATATGCCGGCTTTTAGTCGTCGTTCTTGAGCCCCCCAGCGGGTAATGATGATTATTGTTGGGATTAAAGAGGCTTCAAAGAAGATAAAAAATAATATTAGGTCGGAGGTTGTAAAGGCGAGAAGGGTAGTTAGTTGAAGGAGAATACTGTTAGCAATATAGGCTCGTTGGCGATTTGTTGGTTCAAGGGATATTTTGCTTTGGCTTGCTAATATGGTAAGAGGGAATAGCCAGCAGGTTAAAATAGCTAACGGGCTAGAAATTTTATCAACAAAAAATAACGAGTTGGAAAAATTAAAGTCTTGTAAGAAAAATCATGAAATTGAAAATAATGTGATACAAAATCCGTGTCCAGTAATTGTGGTCCATAGATGCTTTTGTGGTGAAAAAAATGTTGTAAGGAGGAGGGAGAGTCAGGCGGAGATAACTATTAGCATTGTAGGAGGTTTAGTGTTTTTAAATTATCATTACCGTGGGAGCGGGCAGTGGCGATTATTAAAGAAAGGCCTAGTCCTGCTTCACAGGCAGATATGGTTAGTATAATTAGGGGGTTTATGAATGGAATTGAGGTTAGTTGATTTGGTCATAGACTTAAGCCTATAAAAATAGTGAGTATTATCCCTTCTAAGCATAAAAGTGCTGATAAGAGGTGCATGCGGTGGAAAGCTAAACCTGCAAGTGTAGTGGAGAATATTATAACTAAAATAAATATCATAAAGGTGCCATGGGTTTAAGCCATGATCGGTTGAGTCGAAATCAAGCATCTTTTTTGGACTAGCACCTTATTCGGCTCACTCTAAGGCTCCTTGAAGTCATTCATAAATAAAGCCTAAGGTCAAGAGAATAATAACTACGGAAGCTCATGTAAGGGCCATAATTGGGCTTAAAAGTTGAATTGCTCATGGGGTGGGTAGAAGAAGAGCGATTTCTAAGTCAAAAAGAAGAAAAAGAATAGCCACAAGGAAAAATCGCATGGAATAAGGCAGTCGGGCTGAAGCAAGGGGGTCAAATCCGCATTCATAAGGGGATAATTTTTCTGTGTTTGGGGACATTAGGGGTAGTCAGAAGCTAATTAGGGCTAAGATTAATGAGATAAGGATGGTTATTGAGGAGAATAGTATTATTACTTTCTCTTGGGGTTAAGCCAAGATTAGAAAATTGGAAGTTTTCTGTACTAGTTATACTAAGAAAGTATGAGCCTCATCAGTAAATAGATACATAAAGGAATAATCAAACAACGTCTACAAAATGTCAGTATCATGCGGCTGCTTCAAAACCGAAGTGGTGCTGGGAGGTAAAATGAAAAAATAATTGGCGAAGAAGACATGTAATAAGAAATATTGAGCCGATAATAACATGGAGGCCGTGGAATCCGGTAGCTACAAAAAATGTAGTTCCATAAATTCCGTCAGCAATGGTAAAAGGGGCTTCATAATACTCTATTGCTTGGAGAAAAGTGAAATAAAACCCTAAGGTAACTGTGATGGCGAGGGCTTGAAGGGCTTCTTTACGGTGAGCTTGTATAATGCTGTGGTGGGCTCATGTCACAGAGACTCCGGAAGCTAATAAAACTGCTGTATTAAGTAAAGGGATTTCAAGGGGGTTAAATGGGGTAATTCCTGATGGGGGTCATGATTCCCCAATTTCTGGAGTAGGGGCTAGGCTGGCGTTGTAGAAGGCTCAGAAAAATCCTAGAAAAAAGAACACTTCTGAGGTGATAAATAAAATTATCCCGTAACGGAGGCTTTTTTGTACTGGCAGGGTGTGGTGGCCTTGAAAGGTTCCTTCACGTACAACATCACGTCATCATTGGTATATTGTTAGTAGCATAAGAATCAGTCCTATAATTAGGATAATAAGAGAATTAAAGTGGAATCATGCGGCTAGGCCTGAGGTTAAGAGGAAGGCGGCGGCGGCTCCGGTCAGGGGTCAAGGGCTAGGGTCAACTATGTGAAAAGCGTGAGCTTGGTGGGCCATAAGTATTTTCTTGTAAATAAAGACTTAGGAGGAGAACAAAAACATAGGCTTGAATGAAAGCTACTGCAATTTCAAGAATTGTCAATAAAACAAGAACTGTAAAGGTTACTAAGGAGGCTGTCATAGATATAGAAAAAATTACATAAACGGCGGAGGAGATAAGATGGATTAAAAGGTGTCCGGCGGTGAGGTTTGCAGTAAGTCGGACTGCAAGGGCGATGGGTCGAATGAATAAGCTGATTGTTTCGATTAAAATAAGAATTGGGATAAGGGGTGTTGGGGTACCTTCTGGGAGAAAATGAGCTAAGGAGTGAGAGGGTTGATTACGGAGTCCTACAATAACTGTAGCTAATCAGAATGGAATAGCCAGGCCCAGATTAATTGAGAGTTGGGTTGTAGGTGTGAATGTATACGGTAAAAGTCCTAAAAGATTTAGACTTAGCAAAAAGATTAATAGAGAAATTAATAAAAAAGCTCATTTGTGAGCAGATGTATTTAGAGGAATAAAAAGTTGCTTGGTAAATAAGGTCAGGAATCAGTTTTGGAAAGTTAAAATGCGATTGTTTATCCATTGTGACGTAAGTGGGGAGAAAAATAATCATGGGAAAAGTATAGCTACAAGAGCAAGAGGAATTTCTAAGTAGGTGGGTGAGGTAAATTGAGTAAATAGGTTTATCATGGTCAGGTTCACGAGAAATATGTGGTTTTTATAAATTTGGGGTTAAATTTAGTAAGGTTAAAATGTGACAAAACTTTTTGGGGGAGAATAAAGATAAAAATAAATCATGTAAGTAAAAAATAGAGAAATCATGGGTCTGGGTTAAGTTGGGGCATATCATTAAGGGTGGTAGGAAACACCTGTCTACAGCTTAAAAGGCTGTTGCTAACCTATAGCTTCTTAATGAAGTGTCTTGGGTGGTTAAAGCTCAATTTAAAAAATTAGTTATTGGGATGGCTTCAACTACAATTGGTATAAAGCTGTGGTTTGCTCCACAAATTTCAGAACATTGGCCGTAGAAAATCCCTGGGTGAGTAGCTAGGAATGATGCTTGGTTAAGTCGGCCTGGAATTGCATCAGATTTAATGCCTAAAGTAGGCACAGCTCAAGAATGTAGAACATCTTCAGCAGTAATTAGGATACGTGTTGCTGCTCCAAATGGAGTAACTATTCGATTGTCGACTTCTAGTAAGCGAAAGCTCCCCGGCTCTAGTTCTTTGGTGGGGATTATGTAAGAGTCAAAATTTAAGTTGGGGAAATCGGAGTATTCATAGCTTCAATATCATTGATGACCAATTGTTTTGATGGTCAAATCTGGGCTATTTACTTCGTCCATTAGGTAGAGAATGCGGAGGGATGGAAGAGCGATTACAATGAGGATGATAGCGGGGAGAATTGTTCACACTATTTCGATTTCTTGGGCGTCAATTGTTTTAGTACTATAAAGGTTAGTAGATATTAAAACGGAAATAATGTATAATACAAGTATGCTGATTAAGAGTACTGCTATAAGGGTGTGGTCATGAAAATGGAGAAGTTCCTCTATAATGGGTGAAGCTGCGTCTTGGAAGCCTAATTGAGCGGGGTTTGCTATGGAGAAGTACCAGGGTTTAACTAGTGATTTCACTTTGACAAAGTGATGTTATTGTTTAACTAACTACTCTATTAAGAAAGTGACAGAGAGGCTATGTGTCCGACTTGAAATCGGAATATGGGGGTTCGATTCCTTCCTTTCTCGTGCGAGTTTTATTGAGAATGTTGGTTCTTCAAATGTATGGTAATGAGGGGGGCATCCTAGTAGGAGTTCGATATTGGTTGAGGTTAATTTTACTTCTGAAAAAAGTCGTTTGGAAGCAAAAGCCTCTCAAATGATGAATATCATTATAACAACAGCTACAAGAGAAATTAGAGAACCAATGGATGAGATAGTATTTCATAGGGTGTATGCATCTGGGTAGTCTGAATAACGGCGGGGTATCCCGGCTAAACCAAGGAAATGTTGTGGAAAAAAGGTTAAGTTTACTCCAACGAACATAATAATGAAATGGATTTTAGTTCAAAGTTTGTGGAGAGAAAAGCCTGTGAATAAAGGAAATCAGTGCATGAATCCAGCTATGATGGCAAATACTGCTCCTATGGATAATACATAGTGGAAGTGGGCTACTACGTAATAGGTGTCATGAAGTACAATATCGATAGAAGAATTTGCTAAAACAATTCCGGTGAGGCCCCCGACTGTAAAAAGAAAAATAAAGCCTAGGGCTCAAAGTATTGGGGCTTCTCATTTAATAATTCCTCCGTGCATTGTGGCTAGTCAGCTGAAAACTTTAACTCCTGTGGGGATAGCAATGATTATTGTAGCAGATGTAAAATAAGCTCGTGTGTCGACGTTCAGGTCTGTTGTAAATATATGGTGAGCTCAGACAATGAATCCTAAGAGACCGATGGAAAGTATTGCCCATACTATTCCTATATAACCAAAAGGTTCTTTTTTGCTTGAGTAAAAGGCAACTACGTGGGAGATAATACCGAAGCCTGGAAGAATAAGAATATAAACTTCTGGGTGACCAAAAAATCAAAATAAATGTTGGTACAAAATTGGGTCTCCTCCACCTGCGGGGTCAAAAAAAGTTGTATTAAGGTTGCGGTCGGTAAGGAGTATCGTAATTCCAGCAGCTAAGACTGGGAGAGACAGTAAGAGTAAAATTGCAGTAATAAGGACAGATCAGACAAATAGTGGGGTTTGGTACTGTGTTAGGGATGCTGGTTTTATGTTGATAATTGTTGTGATAAAATTGATAGCCCCTAAAATTGAGGAAACTCCAGCTAGGTGAAGAGAAAAAATAGCTAAGTCTACCGATGGCCCTGCGTGGGCTAAATTACTTGCTAGAGGGGGGTAGACAGTTCAGCCAGTGCCTGCTCCTGCTTCGACTGTTGAGGATGCTAAAAGAAGAAAAAAAGAAGGAGGGAGTAATCAGAAACTTATGTTGTTTATTCGTGGAAAGGCTATGTCCGGTGCGCCAATTATTAAGGGGACTAATCAGTTTCCAAATCCCCCGATCAGAATGGGTATGACTATAAAAAAAATTATTACAAATGCATGGGCGGTAACAACTACATTATAGATTTGGTCATCACCAAGTAAGGCTCCAGGCTGACTTAATTCTGCTCGAATCAGTAAGCTTAAAGCTGTGCCGATTATTCCTGCTCATGCGCCAAAAATTAAGTAAAGGGTTCCGATATCTTTATGGTTAGTGGAAAAAAATCAACGGGTGATTATCACAGGTAAAGTGGCTGAGTTAAGCGGCGGGTTGTAGCCCCGAGGACAGAGGTTTAAGTCCTCTCTTTATCAAGCTCTGGGGTGTTATCATGCGGGGTTGCAAACCTTGAGATGTGGAGTCAGATCTGCCGGAGCTTAAAGCGGGTAGAATGAAGCTAGTTGGATTGAGCTTTTAGCTGTTAACTAAAATTTTATGGGATCGAAGCCCATCATTCTAGAGGGCTTTATCTTAATTAAAAGAGTCTGGGTTGCATTCAGAAAATGTAGGTTAAAATCCTGCAAGCCTTATCATGCAAGGGTAAGGCTCTACATCACCCCCATTCTTACCTGCCGGGGCTTCTCCCGTTTTATAATAAGCGGGAGAAGCGACTAAGTTCACTGGATTACGTTTTTAGTTGTTTAAAATTATATAGGTTGTGGGTTGAGTTTTAAGGGGGGGAAGTTAAAAAAAGGGGGGGGGGGTTAAAAGTTTATGTTTACAGAAACTGAAGGGGTTAAACCTTCTCTTAAGGCTTTGAAGGCCTTTGGTCTAATTAGCCTAAGTTTCTAGAGAATAAGGAGGGTTGGAGTCAAAGGGAGTATAATTAATGTTAAGGTAGTTATAATAGCTAGTATTGGGTGTGATTTTTTAGTAACTCGTCAAGAGGATGAGGAAGTAGAAGTGTTTGGGGGGAGGGTGAGGGAGACAATATATGTCAGACGAAGGTAAAAGAAGAGGGCGAGTAAGGAGGCAGATAGAATTAGAAGGGCTAATAGAATTGTATATTGTTTTACTAGTTCTAACAAAATAATTAGTTTGGGGGTAAATCCTGTAAGTGGTGGAAGGCCTGCAAGAGAGATCAGAATAAGTATTGTAGCGGCAGAGAGAGTAGGGGTTTTGTGTCATGAGGTGGAAATTTCTGATATTTTTGTAGTGTAATTTACTATAAGGGCTATGAATATGGCAGTTGTTATAATAATATATAAAATAAAGGTAAGCAAAGAAATAAGTGGGTTGAATTTTATAACAACAATTATCCAGCCTAAGTGTCCGATTGAAGAAAAAGCTATTAATTTTCGGAGTTGGTTTTGTCCTATCCCCCCTCATCCCCCAATTAAAACTGAAAGAAGTCCGATTGCAATTATTAAATTAAGGTTGGTGAAGTAAGAAATTTGGAGCAAGAGAGTTATTGGAGCAATTTTTTGTCATGTGGATAAGATTAATCCTGTGAGTAAAGGTACTCCTTGGATTACTTCAGGCATTCAAAAGTGTATGGGGGCGAGACCTAGTTTTATCATGAGGGCAATGGATAAAGTGTGCATTGGTAAGTTTGTAAGAGCAATAATAGTTCATTCTCCGGTTTGTCAAGCATTAATAGTTGTTGAAAATAATACTAAAGCGGAGGCAGTTGCTTGAGTTAAGAAGTATTTTGTGGCGGCTTCGATTGCTCGGGGGTGAGGTGTTTTTATTATTAGGGGGATAATAGCAAGAGTATTTAACTCGAGACCAACTCAGGCAAGAAGTCAGTGATGACTTGATAGTGTGAGAGTGGTTCCAATAGCTAGGCTCAACAAAAAGATTGTTAGGGTAAAGGGGTTAATTAGTAAAGGAAGGGTTTGAACCATCATTGTTGGGGTATGGGCCCAAAAGCTTGTTTAGCTGACTTTACTAAAGAATAGTATAATGGAAGTACCGAGGGTTTTGAGTCCTTAAATGTAGGTTCGAGTCCTATTTCTTTAGAAGAAGTGAGGGGATTTGAACCCTTATGAGTCTCCCTATCAAGGAGGTCCTTAGCTTTCAGGCACACTTCTATGGTAATGGGGGTGAAAAAAGTAAAAAAAGGGGCATAGAGGTATGTATAATAATTAAAGCTAGGGTTATAGGGAGGAAGTTTTTTCATACCAGGTGTATTAGTTGGTCGTAGCGGAATCGAGGATAAGAAGCTCGTACCCATAAGAAGCATAAAGTTAAGATTGAGGATTTAAATATAAGTGTAAATCCAGAAAGGATTGAGGTTGTAGAGGGGCCTAAAAAAATAATGGCAGACAGGGTATTTATTATTAAAATATTAGTGTATTCTGCCAAGAAAAATAAAGCAAATGGTCCTGCTGCATATTCGACGTTGAAGCCAGAAACTAGTTCAGATTCTCCCTCTGTGAGGTCAAATGGGGCTCGGTTGGTTTCAGCTAGTGTTGATACAAATCATATGAAGGCAAGTGGTCAAAGTGGAATAATAAGTCATATGTATTGTTGTGTTAAATTAATGGTGGAAAGGGAAAATCCTCCTGCTATAAGAATTACGCATAAAATAATTAGGGCAAGAGTGACTTCGTAGGAAATAGTCTGGGCGATAGCTCGAAGGGCTCCGATTAAAGCATATTTAGAATTAGAAGCCCAGCCTGATGCTAAAATAGTGTAGACAGTTAGACTAGAGATAGTTAAGATAAAGAGAATACTGAGGTTTATGTTTGAGTATGGGATAGGCATTGGAAAAGGTATTCATATAATTAAGGCAAGGGTGAGGGCAAGGGTGGGTGCAAGCATGAAGAGAAATTGGGAAGATATCGCTGGGCGAATTGGTTCTTTGAGAAATAATTTGACACCATCAGCGATAGGTTGAAGAAGGCCGAATGGTCCAATTACGTTAGGTCCTTTGCGGTGTTGCATATAACCAAGTACTTTACGTTCAATTAAGGTAAGAAATGCTACTGCTAAAAGAATTGGGGCAATATAAAGAAGGGGTAAGAGATGTTTTAGTAACATAATCATTAGTTAGTGGGGGGATTTGAACCCCAGTTGAAAGGGCTTAGATCTTTTGCATAACCTTGTTCTGCCACACTAACAGCCCTGGTTTAGGGCATAATTGGAAGTCTTAATTAATTGAGTTTTTTTCATGAATGGAAGAGTATGGCTTGTTGTTGCATTGGCCATGTCATCCCGGTCCTTTCGTACTAGGGGAGACATTTTATAGATAGAAACCGACCTGGATTACTCCGGTCTGAACTCAGATCACGTAGGGTTTTAGTCGTTGAACAAACGAACCGTTAGTAGCGGCTGCACCACTTGGATACCCTGATCCAACATCGAGGTCGTAAACCTATTTGTCGATAAGGACTCTTGAAATAGATTGCGCTGTTATCCCCAGGGTAACTTGGTTCATTGATCGAATATTCGGGTCATAAACATTAATATGTTAATTCTTAGAGGTGTGGCTCGTAGATAAAGGTGTGGCCTGTTTGTTGTGGAGGTTATATTATACTCCGTGGTCGCCCCAACCTAAAATTGTACTTAAGTTTTTTTAGCTTTATTGGTGTTTTTACATAAAGTAAGTACATAGTTTAAAGCTCCATGGGGTCTTCTCGTCTTATATAAAAATCCCAGCTTCTTCACGGGGAGATCAGTTTCACTGATTGGAAAAAGGAGACAGTACAACCCTCGTGATGCCATTGATACAAGTCCTCATTTAAAGAACAAGTGATTATGCTACCTTTGCACGGTTAGGGTACCGCGGCCGTTGAACATTGTCACTGGGCAGGCTGGACCTCTTATGTTTATCAAGAGGCGATGTTTTTGGTAAACAGGCGGGGTTGAAGTTTGCCGAGTTCCTTCTTTTTCTTTTAATCTTTCCTTTAATATTCTGGTGTAAGATTAACGTTATAGAATATAGGGTTTTCTAGTAGGGTTGTTATTATAGTTAGTTCATTAGCGTTAATTGCCAATGGATGGTCCGTTTTGGCTTATGTTTATATTAAGGAGAAAAGCAAATTCTTGTTACTAGTCCTAGCATAATAGTTTTTATAGTAGTATAAAATGGTTCAGTGGGGGTTAAGGGTTAGTAGGTGTTGAAATGATTTTGGGTTGGGTGTGGTGAAGCTGTAACGCTTTCTTAAAGGTGGCTGCTTTTAGGCCCACTTGGTTTTGTTATCCTTTTGTTTACCCGGTGTGTGAGGTTGTATCCTGTTTCAAATAAGCTGTGCCTTATTTGAATAGCTCTTAAGTTTAAGGGGGTTATTTGATAAATAAAAAAACTTAAGGTAGAGCTAAAACTCTTTTCCTGAACAACCAGCTATCTTTAAACTCGGTTGGTATATCACCGCTACTTGAAAATCTTCCCACTCTTTTGCAACAGAGACGGGTTGGTTCTTGGACTGTTCTGAAGTAGCTCGTTTAGTTTCGGGGAGTCAAACTTAAATTTCTTTTTGCTTGTTCGGACTGGCTAGGCCATGATACAAAAGGTACGGGGAGAAATCTCTGCTGTTTTTTGCTTTAAGTTATTTCATTAATATTTCATCGTTCCCTTACGGTACTTTATCTGAGGCGCCTGTGAGTCTTTTTGATCTCCTGTACTAAGGCATTAAAATGTTTTATTTAAAAATTGTAATATAGAAGGGTCATGTGGATTGTGTGGGCTAGATTATAAGCTCAAAATGATCTGGTTTAAACAGATATTGTCTCGGTGTAAGCGGGGGGCTTTAGTTAAGCTACATTTTGAAATAGACCAAGTGCACTTTCCAGTACACTTACCATGTTACGACTTACCTCTTCTAAGGATAAGGTGGTGTGGTTATAAACTAAAAATAAGTAATTTGAAGAGGGTGACGGGCGGTTTGTACACGTCCCAGGGCCGGGTTAAAAAGAACTCTCTATTTTCTTTTTACTAATAAATCCACCTTCAAACTATTGTTTCAAATAGTTTTTCGTTTGTTCTAATTTAGAAATTGTAGCCCATTGCTTTCCACTACGTGAGCTGCACCTTGACCTGACGTGTTGATGGACATCATTGTGCCTACTAAGAACACTCATATGGTAGGCTTTCGACGGAGGTATACAGACTGGTAGGCTAGGAGTGGTGAGGTATAGCGGGGATTATCGATTATAGAACAGGCTCCTCTAGTAGGATGGGACACCGTCAAGTCCTTTGGGTTTTAAGCATGGCTTGTAGTCCCCTGGCGTGGTTGTTGTGAGTTGATTGTTTACGGCTAAGCATAGTGGGGTATCTAATCCCAGTTTGTGTTCTTAGCTGTCGTGTCTTCAAGTAAATAAGTAGGGTGACTTTCGTTCATGTTTTTCTTAATGGCAAGCTTATCACTACTAAACATTAATTTGACCCTAGTTTGTTAAAACTTTAATCACGCTTAACGCCGATGATTATTAATTTGAGCCCCTGGTGTAGCCGCGGCGGCTGGCACCAGATTGGCCGGCTCTCTTCTCTTTAACTGAATCAAGCTGTCGCTTATTAACAATATTTATCACTGCTGAGTACCCGTGGGGGTGTGGTAAAACTTGGTGTCGTGGGCAGTAGTCGTGCCTGATACTAATTTCTTAATCCTAGTGAAGGTGAAAGAAACGTTACTCACTGGAGTGCTGATACTTGCATGTATAAGTTAGGGGAGAACTAATAATAAGGCTAGGACCAAACCTTTATGCTCTTAGAACTTTTTAGGGCTCATCTTAGCGTTTTCAGCGCTATACTTTAAAGGTAAGCTATAAGAGCGTAATGCGGTTAAAATTAGTTTGTTTAAGCTTTGAGTAGAAGTTATTCTACAATCTTCGGTTTACAAGACCGGTGCTTTGGGTTTAAGCTATCAAAGCATGTATCATAAAAATAAATATTTAAAATTTGGGGTATATTAAAGAGGTCACAGATGAAAAAGTTTTGGTAAATATGTATATATCTTTATATAGGGAGTGTAGATATTAAGATATAAACATAGAAGATAACATTATAGGTGTTTGTAAAAGAGAAGGAAGGTTTGTAAGTTTAATGATGTCTTTTATGTTTAAGAATTTTGAGTATCTTTTGTGCCTAAAAGAAAATAATTAGCAGGGAGGACATGTATTTGAGTTTAATATATGGGAGGTTTATAAATTGTTGAAAGTAAGTACTGGTTGTTGATAGTTTATGATGAGGTAGGAAGTTTAATCATAGTTGCAGGTTACAAAAGCGTGGTGTTATTCAGCAAGTGCTTTAAGATTGATTGTAAGAGTTCAGAACATAATTTAATTAGAATGCCGGTTTTGGGGATCGGTAGAAAAGGTTTAAGTCCTTTTGTTTTGAAACTTTGATGATGTTTGTGGTTGGGGGCTTTTACTTGGATTTGCACCAAGAGATATTGGTTCCTAAAACCAATGGAAGGCTTTTATCCTTTAAAAGC